TTTATATAATGTCTAGTGCGGCGTGAATGCCTTGGAGGAAAAATATAGGCGTGAATAATTACGAGAGTGTTGGTCGAGATATACTGTGACACCAACCACCCTAATATAGAAAACTAAAGCTGTAAAGCTTACTGTAAACGCAGTAATACGGGGAAGTGAAACATCTCAGTACCCTATTTGTTAAATCAACCGAGAAGCCATTAGTAGTGGTGAGCGAAAGTGGTGTTTGGCTAAATTAAGAATTTAAAAACAAAAAATTGTTTTTACCCTAGAAGGTTATAGTCCTGTAGTTTTTAATTTTTTTTTTAATAGTAGAACAAGGCAAGTTTACCTTGTTTGAGTTTTGGGGGACCACCCTCAAAGCCTGAGGTTATTTTTCTTTCCGATAGTGAACAAGTACCGTGAGGGAAAGGTGAAAAAGAAGTTGCGACAGTGAATAGATCCTGAAACCCCGCATTTGAGTCGGCGCTTTTAAGAGCAACGGCATACCTTTTGTATAATGGGCAAGTGAATCTTAATAAAGGGCAAGCTTAAGCGTAGCAAAGTCTAAGCGAAGATAACTCGAGTCTTAAATGGCGACTCATAGTCCTTTGTTCAGGACCCGAAACCGGTTGATCTAAACTTGAGCAGGCTGATATTATAGTGGTAACATTTTTTGGAGGGCCGAACCCGTGTATGTGGCAAAATACTGGGATGACTTGAGTTTAGGGGTGAAAGGCCAATCAAAGCCGGTGATAGCTGGATTTCTGCGAAATCTATTTAAGTAGAGCGTTCTATTAGAGTAGTCCGGGGTAGAGCACTGTGCAGGTGAGGGGGGCATTTGCTTTACTGAGCTTTGGCAAACTTCGAATACGGACTCTATTTTTAGGGCAGACAGAACATGTGTGCTAAGACTCATGTTCAAAAGGGAAACAGCCCAGATTGTTAGTTAAGGTCCATGATATCGCTTCAGTGACAAAGGTTATTTTTGCTCTGAGACCGTCAGAAGGTAGGCTTGGAAGCAGCCATTCTTTTAAGACAGCGTAACAGCTCACTGACCTAGAGTATAAATTCCGCAAATTTTGAGGGCTTAAAGTTATTACCGAAACTTCAAACAAAAGAATATATTAAAATTATTTTGTGGTAGCAGAACATTCCGTAGGTTGTAAAAGCTATAGTGCAAACTATTGTGAAGATATCGGAAATGAGAATACTTGCATGAGTAGCACGAAACAACGATAAACGTTGTGGCTGTAAGTCTAAGGTTTCCGATCTAAAGTAATACTTGGTCGGCAGAAGTGTGTACTTCTAGAAAAAACGGTCCCTAAGCGGTCAGGCCAAAGCTTGTAGTGATGGGTAAGATTATGCTGTGATAAGTACCTGACGAAAAATTCACTTTATTTTTAATAAATTTAAAGGTAAATTATTTTTTCCAAGAAAAAGGCTCTTTTTTAAACCGTACCTTAAACCGCCACAGGTAGATGGGTTGAGAATACTAAGGCCTTGAGATAACCCCGTTGAAGGAACTCGGCAAAATGACTCTGTAACTTCGGAATAAGGAGTAAAAAGTAATGCGAAAGCTCTACTTTTTGGCACAAAATCGGGGGTAGCGACTGTTTATTAAAAACACAGGTCTCTGCTAACTCGTAAGAGGTTGTATAGGGACTGACACCTGCCCGGTGCCGGTAGGTAAAGACCCGGTGTTTACGCATTGGTATCAAACCCCGGTAAACGGCGGCTGTAACTATGACGGTCCTAAGGTAGCGAAATTCCTTGTCGGGTAAGTTCCGACCCGCATGAATGGTGTAACGACTTCCCCGCTGTCTCCAACGGGGTCTCAGTGAAATTACAAAGGTCGTGAAGATGCGACCACCCTACAGCTGGACGGAAAGACCCCGTGCACCTTTACTATATGCAACTATTGTAACTCAAAGGTTTTAGTGTAGAATAGGTGGGAGCTTGTGAGTTAATTTCTACGGAAATTATTTAGGCGTTAGTGAAATACCACCCAAAAATTTGTTGGTTTACTAACTCGCGGACAGTGGTTGCTGGGTAGTTTGACTGGGGCGGTCGCCTCCTAAAGAGTAGCGGAGGCACGCAAAGGTAGGCTCATTTCCAATAAAGGTAAATCGAGCGTAATGGTAAAAGCCTGCTTGACTGTAAGAAAAACATTTCGATCAGAGACGCAAGTCGGTCATAGTGATCCGGTAATTCTTTGTGGAAGGGTTATCGCGCAATGGATAAAAGGTACGCCGGGGATAACAGGCTAATGATCCTCTAGAGCTCCTATCGACGGGTTCGTTTGGCACCTCGATGTCGACTCATCACATCCTGGAGCTGAAAAGGGTTCCAAGGGTTCGGTTGTTCGCCGACGAAAGTGGTACGTGAGTTGGGTTTAGAACGTCGTGAGACAGTTTGGTCCCTATCTTCTGTGGGTGTTTGAAAACTCCGAGGACTATACCTTAGTACGAGAGGACCAGGAAAACTCGATCCCTGGTGTTCCGGTTGTTTTTTCAGGGCAGCGCCGGGTAGCTACATCGAGAAGAGATAATCGGCCGTTAGGCGAGAAACTTACCTCAAGTTAAGTTTTCAGTGGGGGTGAAAATTAATCACTTTGATAGGCGGGGGGTGTAAGAGCTGTAAGGTTTTAAGCTGACCTGTACTAATCCTAAAAAATTAAGGTAAATTGCGTTTTAAAATAGACGGGTGTAACCGACCCGTGGCGTGGGCATACCATTTATTTTAAAAAGTAAAATAAATGTCCGTATTTTTTTTTTGTAAAAAAAGTTTACCTATAGTATAAGAGGAATTGTTTAATTAGAGGGGGTGTGTAACTCAGATGGTTAGAGTGGTGGACTTTTAATCCGAGGGTCTTGGGTTCAAGTCCCAATACACCTATATTACGGGAGCATAACTCAGCGGTAGAGTATGTGCCTTACAAGCATGAGGTCGTGAGTTCGATTCTCTCTGGTCCCAATTTTTTAAAGTATCTTGTTTAAAATCATTATTGCAAGTGGTCCGTTATAGTGTCATAATATAAAGCCTTTTTAAAATGTTAGTTCAAGCCGCTAAACTTTTGGGTGCTGGTCTAGCTACTATTGGTCTAGCTGGAGCAGGTGTGGGTATTGGAACCGTTTTTGGTGCTCTTGTTTTGGGTACTGCGCGTAATCCTTCTCTGAGAGATGAGTTATTCAGAATTGCAATTTTAGGTTTTGCTTTGACAGAGGCTATTGCCCTATTTGCTCTTATGATGGCTTTTTTGATTCTATTCGCTCTGTAGTTGTATCTCCAGTAGTGATTAAAAATAATACTTGAGAGAAAAAATTTTAGTCGAGTTAGCGGTGTAGTTCAGCGGTTAGAACATTGGAATCATATCCCAAATGGCGGGGGTTCGAATCCCTTCTCCGTTAAATTTATAGCGACTTTGGTGAAATTGGTATACACGTCAGACTTAAAATCTGTTTCTATTTAAAGAGTATCGGTTCAAGTCCGATAAGTCGTAACATTAATGCGGCGAATATAACTCAGTTGGTTAGAGTACCAGATTGTGGCTTTGGATGACGGGGGTTCAAGTCCCCTTATTCGCCGTTAGGGCTAGATAGTATAATGGGTTAATGCAGTGGGTTGCAAACCCAAAAATGAGGGTTCAAATCCCTCTCAAGCTTTCTCCAATAGCTCAATTGGTAGAGCATATGGCTGTTAACCATAGTGTTGTTGGTTCGAGTCCAATTTGGGGAGAATTAGTTGCAGTACGTTTGGGTAGCTCAGTAGGTAGAGTAAAGGACTGAAAATCCTTAGGTCGTTGGTTCAATCCCAGTCCCAAACAATAGTAATGCTTTCAAAGATTTTTAATAAATTACGTAATAGCCTTGTTGTTTACCATTTTTCAACTTCATTTAGAGAAGTTGGTTTTTGTGTAAAAATTTTGGATCTTTTGTGGAAAGAAAATTTAATCCGGGGTTACACGAAAAAAAATGGATTAATTACAGTCTTGTTACGATATTACGATGGATCTCCAATATGCTGTCGTTTAACTATTCTTTCTAGACCACGTGATCGTATTTATCTATCTTCACTAGATCTTTGTAGGTTGTCTCAGGATTTTGGTGTTTTAATCATTTCTACACCAAAAGGTATTATGACCGCTGAAAATGCTATACGCAAGGGGGGTGGGGGTGAAATTTTGGGATATGCCTCATGAAGGCTCCGGTCTATAGATTGCCAATAGGTGTTAATTGTTTAAGCAACAATGGAAAAGTTTCTGTTTTAGGGCCTTGCGGCCTGGTTGATTTCGATTGCGTTAGCAAGATCTATCGCAAGGGAAATATGGTGGTTTTTTTGCCTTATTTGACCCCATATTATAGTTCTATTTTTACCCAAGCTGTTTTGGGTGTTGTTTTGGGTTACAGCCTAGAATTGGTTCTTAAGGGAATAGGGTATAAAGTTTATAAGTCTAACGATAAACTTATATTTACCCTAGGTTTTAGTCATAGTATTTCTATTGATGTTCCCGAGGGTGTATTTGTAAGGTTTAATAAAAAAACATTGTCCTTAATGTCTGCAAATTTTGGACTTTTGCAAAATTTTACAACAAGTATACGTGCATACCGCTTTCCTGATTCGTACAAGGGTGCGGGGGTAGTTTATGTGAACGAAATTGTTACTTGCAAGGAGGGTAAAAAAAATTAATGCATAAAACAAAAAATGGAGCTATTCTTTCGTTTTTTGTGGGGTCTTATGGTTATCTGGTGCCTCGTTCTAAAAATGATGATGTAAAAGTATCAAAAACGATACAATCTTATCTTTTAGGCAAGCGTGATTTGTATTATTTATATAATTTAGAAAAAAGTCTATATGGTATTCGTGCCACTTTAGAAGTTTTAGAAATGATGATAAGTGGGGAGGCCGATATACTTTTTATTAATAGTTTGCCGATAATAACCCAGGGATTTGATAAAAACATTAGTATAACTAGTGTAAAATGGAAAAGAGGTGTTTTGTCAAAATTTAAAAAAGTGGATTTGGTTTTTCTTTGTGATATTATGAAAGAAAATTTAGTGGAATCACATCGTGAGTGTCTGTTAATGGTTGGTGTGGGGGTTTCAACAACAAGCAGAATGTCTTATCTTTTTAATTTAAATATAGAGGATACATTATTATTTTATTGGTTTTTTAATGCAGTGTCCGTAATATGTCGTCGTGGTAAAAAGAAATTAAAGTGTAACAGGGGATTACCCAGCTTATTAGGGGAAAGAAGTCGCCACAAACCTGACAATTATGCGGTTTAAAACGAAGTACAGATCCTGTATCTGGGCTAGAACCGATATCTGGGGTGATTTATTATCTAAAGAAAAAACTTTTTTGCGCCCCAAATGGGATTTAATCATGGGTATACTCGGGGGACGTAAGCGACGTAGGCGCCCTTTAGCGAAAAGATCTAAGGAGAGGTCCAGTCGTGGACATGCACCTTATGCATTATGTCATAATTATAGTTTTATACAACCGCATTCTCGTCCAAATCAAACGTTTAAGTATAATCGATGGGGTTATCGAAACACACTATCTATTTTATTGTGTTTAAAACGATTTTACGGGGATTTAAATCACAATACTTTAAAAAAATTTTGTGTCATATTATTTAAATCAAAAGCGCCAATTCAACGACTTTTGGGTATTTTAGAGGGGCGTTTAGACGTTACTTTGTATCGATTAGGCTTTTTCCATTCAATTTTTTACAGTCGGCAAGCGATTCAACATAATAAGGTATTAGTTAATGGTAAGTATATAAAAAATAGTAATTTTACTTTACAAAAGGGTGATTTTGTTGAGTTTTGCCCAACGCAACGATCCTTTATACGGGCTCGTCTTTTATTTCGTTATAAGCCCTTTAGATCTTTTCGCATGCGATTGGAGCGGTGGCGGTTAGCGCATCGGTTTAAGTTTGAGTTGCATCTTCAGCCAACGCCGGGTTGGATTCAAACAGATTATTCCAATTTAAGTTTTGTTTTGGTGTCAGATATTAAAACGCCTATCATGTATCCTTTTAGGGCTAATATCGATGAAGCATTGTGGTTTTATAAATATGGGTATTGATAAATTTTGCAATAACTTTTTAATTAATCTAAAATGTGGCTTACTTTTTTAACTATTTTACTAAATATTATTGATCTTGTTCTTCCTTTACTTATTGCAGTTGCCTATTTTACTTTAGCAGAACGTAAAATTATGGCGGGTATTCAAAGACGTAAGGGCCCAAATGTTATTGGATATTTGGGACTTCTTCAACCGTTAGCCGATGGTCTTAAACTTTTTGTTAAAGAAACCGTTTTACCCACAAATGCAAATATTGTTCTTTTTGTGTTAGCTCCGTTGATTACTTTTATTTTGAGCCTTATTAGTTGGGCTGTTATTCCTTTTAGTTATGGTAATGTCATTTCGGATCCTCAGTTAGGGGTTTTGTATTTTTTGGCAATATCTTCCTTGGGTGTTTACGGTGTGTTGATTTCAGGTTGGTCCAGCAATTCAAAATATGCATTTTTGGGTGCTTTGCGCTCTGCCGCTCAAATGGTTTCTTATGAGATATCTATGGGTATTGGGCTAATAAATGTTTGTTTGTGTGTTGGTACGTTAAACTTAACTGAAATAGTTGTAGCACAGAGAGACATCTGGTTAGTTTTCCCTCTACTACCGGTAGGTATTATGTTTTTTATCGGTTGTCTTGCTGAAACAAACAGGCATCCTTTTGATTTGCCGGAGGCCGAAGCAGAGCTAGTTTCGGGTTATAATGTCGAGTATTCCGCGATGGGATTTGCTCTTTTTTTTTTGGGCGAGTATGCTAATATGTTAGTTATGGGGGGAGTTACTTCCATTTGTTTTTTAGGGGGTTGGTTATCCCCATTTGGTATTGGGGTCTTTTCGGATGGTATATGGTTTGGTTTAAAAATTTGTTTTTTTGTCATTTTATTTATAGTTATGCGGGCGATTCTTCCGAGATACCGTTATGACCAGTTAATGCGCCTGGGTTGGAAATGTTTTTTACCCCTGGCTCTTGCTTTTTTCATTCTTTCTGTAGGTATACTTTTGGGTTTTAACTGGTTGCCTAATTAGTAATTTTTTTATATACAAATCTTTGAAAGTCTTATACAATACTTGGGTTTCATATATAAAGATTAAAGGCAGGCTTATAATTAGTTGACTTATTATATCAGGGGGTGTTACAAAAGCTGCAAATACTAATGATGTTATATAAATAATTCCTCTATGTTTTATCCATAGGGGTGCTGATGTGTTGCTTTCTATAAATCCTAGTAAAATAACTGAGGGTAAACTATAAGTTAATATGGTGTTAAATTGTTTTAAATGTGTTACGTAGTCATTAAATTTTGGTTCAAAGGTTAAATGGATAGGCATAAAAACGGTGGAGTATGTGTGAAATGTTTTCCAAAAGGTTTGAATTATTGATGGAAATGCGCTGGTGTACAGAAATGTGTTGAAAAAGATTGTTGTTATTAATATGGCAAAGCATTTATCGGCTTCATATATATAAAGTCCAGGTCTGAAAAATAAAAAAATTTGTGTTAGTAGTATCGTGATACAAAAACTTGTACTTACACTGGTACAAAATTGTATATAGGTGAAAAATATTTCAGTTACTCCTGTAGTTATAAAATGAGAAAGTCCTGCTGGCAAAAGTATAAATATTAAACTTTGTTTATAGGTATATATTGTGAAAAAAAATATGGTTGTTCCAATAGTTGTGTGTAATAAGCGGTAATTTAATTCTTGTGTGTAGTATATGGTAAATTGAAATTTTTTCATTTTTCAGACCTATAAATTGAAGAAAGATAGTTTAATTGGTAGAACTTTGGTTTCCAAAGCCAACGGTTGAGGGTTCGAATCCCTCTCTTTCTGTTATTTTGATATGAGGGTTGTTTATTTAACAATATGTGAGACAAGCGGATGAAAATAAGTCTTTTACAATTTTTATTTATATTTTGCGTAGGACTTCTTTTTTTTGCTGATTTGCCTAAATTAGCAAAAAGCATTAAAGAAAAAATAAGAGGATTTAAAAAATCTAATAATTAAATTTTTGGTTTAAAATACTTGTTAGGTGGGCGGCGGTTCGTAGTTTAATAGGTAAAACATAGTTCTCATGAAGCTAGTATTGCAGGTTCAATTCCTGCCGGACTGAGTGGGGATTCGGGTTAGAATGGTCGTCTGGAGTCTAGCCAAGTGGGTAAGGCGCCCGTTTTTGGTGCGGGGATCGAAGGTTCGACTCCTTCGACTCCATAGGCCAGGGTGGTGGAAGTGGTAGACACGCTGGGTTTAGGTTCCAGTCTTTTGTGGGGTAGGGGTTCAAGTCCCCTCTCTGGTAATAATGTCTAGACCGAATATTAGTCAATGGTTTAAAAAATGCAAAGGTACTAAAATAACAAAAAAAAGAAGTGTTGGTTTAAGAGGTTGCCCCCAAAAAAAGGGGGTGTGTTTAAAAGTATTTGTTTGTTCTCCCAAAAAGCCAAATTCGGCTCGTCGTAAGGTAGTGAAAGTACGTTTATCTAATAAAATACGATTAACAGCTTATATTCCTGGCCAAATTCATCGATTGCAAGAGCATTCTCAAGTTTTGATTAGGGGGGGCAGAATTCCTGATTTACCGGGAGTGAAATACCGTTTAGTCCGTAATAAGTTAGATTTGGGGGGGTTATCCGGTCGTAAAACGGCTAGGTCTAAGTACGGAACAAAGAAGCCAGATAAAGGATGTTAGAAACAAAATATAGTCAATTAGGAATACAAGACAAAATATCTTTAAACGTAAAAATAAAAGAAAATTTTAATTTTTTGGGCATTAAAAAAGACCCCCTGGTAGGCAAAATGATTAATCTTTTAATGAAAAATGGCAAGCGTTCTAAAGCAGAAAAGGTTTTGAACAGGGCTTTTCAATTGTTGGATGAAAAATACCCGGGTCGCGCTTTGCATATTTTTTATTTTGGAGTTTTTGAGGCAAGGCGTGACATAGGTATTCGTCTTAAGCCCAGGGCAAAGAAGCATCGCGCGGTTAATACGTTTAGCGTGTATTTACCATATACGATATCAAGCGTTAGAGGATTGAATTCAGGAATGAGGGCTCTTTTGGCGGCGAGTCAAAGACGGTCTGCCTCAAAACCTTTCTGGGATAATTTAAGCCAAGAGATTTTAGAGTCCTCTTTGGGTAGAGGGGAGGTTGTTAGTAAGAGGTACAGCTTAAACAAATTGGCGGACTCAAATAAACGTAGAGTTCATTTGGGCTCCCTCCCCATCTTTCCATTAATATCTTATTAATATTTAAATATGGATTTTATTCATTTTTTTTTTTTATCCGCCTTATTATTTGTTATTGGTGTGGGGGGTGTTGTTTTAAATCGCACAAATATTGTGGTTGTTCTAATGTCGTTAGAACTGGCTCTTCTTTCAGTAAGTTTGAATTTTATCATATTTTCTGTTTGCCTTTCTGATCTTATAGGTCAAATTTTTGCAATATTTATTCTTATAGTAGCCGCTTGTGAGTCATCTATTGGTTTAGCTATTATTTTAGTATATTTTAGGGTGCGGGGGAGTATTCGCATAGATCAAGCGTCGTTGTTAAAATCATAAATTTTATGCTTTCATGGTGAAATTGGTAGACACGGGAGATTCAAAATCTTTTGTCTTTTGACATGCTGGTTCAAATCCGGCTGGAAGCATCAAGCATGATTCAAGCGCAAACTCTTCTAAAGGTTATTGATAATTCGGGAGCTAAACTTGTTAGATGTATTAAAATTAAAAAGGGCAAAAGTTCGGCGGGTGTTGGGGATATTGTGTTGGTATCGGTCAAGGCTTTGCGACCGCGTTATGGTCGGCGTGTTCGTTTAAAGATGAACAAGTCAGAAGTTCATCAAGGGGTTGTTGTCCAAACACGAAAATTACATCGATCTAAAAGTGGAGTTGGTTCTAGTTTCGGATGCAATTCGGTGGCTCTTATTACTTCACAGGAAAAACCATTAGGTACTCGAATTTCGGCAACCTTACCCGGTAGACTTCGGGGTTTAAAATGGGCTAAATTGATCGCTATGGCAAGAAAAACAGTATAAGCAAAATGCACCTGTATCAAAATCATTATTTTAGTGTAGTCCAGCCGGATATTATTCTTTGCAGTAATGTGGCTACTTCTAGTATACTGCCTATCCCTAAAAAAATATGTTTATATTTAGGTACCCCTGGGGTGAATAATAATTCAGTTGTTTCTTCTCTATGTGCCTTAAAAATAATAACAGGTGAGAGGCCTCACGTCATTCCAGAAAAAATTAAAATAAAAAGACATAAAAAGGGTAAGATATACGCGGTTGGCTGTAAAGTCACTCTTAGAAGGTTACAATTATATAATTTTTTATTTAAACTTCTGTTTAATGTATTACCGCGTATTCGTCAATTTGAGGGTTTAAAATTGCCCTCGCATCAGAGTGTGTATTGTTTTGTTTTAAAAGATATTTTTGCCTTTGAAGAATTAATTCCATTATTTCCTTATTTTGAAACTGTAAATTGTTTTAAATGTCAAGTTTTTTTTGGTACAAACAGTAAAGAGGATATGTTGTTTTTAGGGAATAGTTTGCAACTTTGTTTTATTCCTTGATTTGAATTAAAGAAATGTCGCGGAAGTAGCTCAATCGGTAGAGCGTAAGCTTGCCAAGTTTAAAGTCGAGGGTTCAAATCCCTTCTTTCGCTTTATAGATATATGAGAAAAAAATTGGGTTAATTTTTTTTTTTTAATCGTGATAGTTTTAGTAAAAAAAAAGCCAGAGTTTTTTTTTCCAAAACTAATATTTTAGATTTTTTAAGATATTTTATGGGGTACCATTTTTTTTCTATTGACACGCCCAGGCAATCTATTTGTGCTGTTATGCTCGTTATATTATTTTGCATATCTTTTAGACTGTCATATACAGCGATTAGTGTGGGACAACCAATTGCAATCTTTGGGGGTGTCAAATAAAGTGGTACAAAATAGACTTTACCACTTCTCAAAGACATTTTTACTTTTTTAATTCTAGATGTTTTTAAATTGCTAGCGTTTAAACAAACAAAAGTTGTTTGTTTAGACAAAAATAATCGTTTCTTTCTTAAGTATCTTTTTCTAGCAGTAGCCATGATTTAAAGGTCTTGTATTTTAATTTTTAGGGGCAATTTGTTGGCGCCAGCTTTTAGAGCGGGAAATCCATATTCTTTATCGATACCGTATAGTAATAAGATAGGTTTTCCGGCTGAGATGGGTGCGACCCAGTGATTTACTTTTCCCTTGCCTTTGCCCATTCGGGCAGATGTCGGCTTATTGCTTATGGCTTTATCCGCAAGTGGAACAATTTCTAGTTTTCCTTCTCTTTTAATTTTGCGCCTAATGTTTTGTCGTGCCGCCTCTAGTTGTCGAACATTTATATATCCGGATTCTAGTGAAATGATGGCGAAACAATTTTGTTCATTTAGTTTTTGTGCTTTAGTTGTAACTCTTGGCAATAACCTGGGTTTAAAGTATTTTTTATATTTTGTTTTTTTAGGCTGTAGTAGCATTTGGTGAATTTTTACAAGTCCAAGCTTTTAACCCAACACTGCCGTACCCCGTTTGGGTTTGTTTATATTCTGCAGTTATTGTGGTGTTTAATCGGCTAAGAGGCATTTGGCCTATTTGATATTTCCAAGTTCGACTTCGTCCTTTTGCTTTATGCGTAAACCTGCCTTTTATTTGGATTTTTAAACCGTTAATTTTTTTATATTTTTGCAACGAATGAAGTCCTTGTTTGAGATATCGAAGAAATTCGTAATGTCTTTTTCGTTTTTGTCTAGAGCAGACATTTTGTTCGATAAACCTGCATAAGCAGGCTGTGTTCGCTTTATTTTTTAGTATTAATGACATTAACTGTATACCATACCTCGCGTAGTCATATTTTAAGTTATGAAAGCTTTTAGTGTAATAAGCTATTTCTCTTCTCACGGGTTTCGGTACCGATCTGGTATACATTTTTAACCTATTAACTTTTAGTATTGTCTTTTTTGTCCCAGTAAATACCTGAATTAGTTTTGCAGCTGTTTGTAATCTAGAGGCAACTAAAGTCCACGATTTTTTTTTAATTTTTAATTTATTTTCTTTGTAACGTCTTGATTTAATGCGTCTTTTTGAGCGTATATGCAGATGTATAAAATCAATAATAATTATTATTGACGCCGCATGTCTAGTAATTTGAATGTCACGAAGGTAATGTGTGGTCCCTAAGCAGCATGCTTCAATAAAGTGGCGTATTCTAGATAATATGTAGTAAAATCGGGGTTCGTTCCAATGAGTGTATCCTTGATAAAAGGTATCTTGGGGTCGTAATGCTGTCGGATGGGCTTTTTGTGCCATTTTATTTTTTTTGCGATGGGGTTTTTCGGGTCGGTGCAAATTCACCTAACTTGTGACCTACCATTTCAGGTTTTATTTTACGATTGAGCATCTCTTTCCCATTATGAATCAATAGTTCTAATCCGACACAGACGGGGTATATAGTGGAACGTCGAGACCAGGTAATTTTTTTTTTCTTTTTTTTACTAAAATTTGTTAAAAGACTTTTGTCTATGAAGGGTGTTTTCCAGTTAGATCTTGACATTTTTTTTTAATCTTCGTGTTGTCGCGCCTTTTGTGGGTTTACCCCAAGGAGTCACAGATGGTCTACCTCCCGATGTTTTTCCTTCGCCACCCCCGTGGGGGTGGTCTATGGGATTCATGGCGACACCGCGAACGACAGGTCGATGTCCCAACCACCTGGCTTGCCCAGCTTTTTTTAATTTAATAAAACGATGCTCGGTATTACTAATAATGCCGTACGTTGCTTGTGCTTTAATATCAAACCAGCGGTATTGTCCTGATTTTAAACGTATCTGTGCCAAATTTTTCGTTTTTTTTACGATGTGCCCATAGGATCCTGATGCGCGTAGTAGTTTGCCATTTCCTCCAGGATGTAAACTTATATTATGTATTGGGGTTCCTGTAAGTATGCGCTCTAGAGGTTTGCTATGAGCATTACTTAAGGTACAATGATTTGAATTTGATCTTATTACGTCTCCCTTTTGTATGTTTGTTGTTGCAAGTATATAATTTTGTTTCTTATTATCGGGATTAAAAATACGAGCCAAATATGCGGATCTATTTGGATCATATTCCAACCCGATAACAATTCCTTCTGTGTGTTCTCGTTTAAAATCTATTTTCCGATATAAGCGTTTGTGACAGCCTCCTCTATGCCGGGAGGTTATCCGACCTTTATTATTTCGGCCGTTTAATGTTTTGCGGGCTTTTAGTTCGGATTTAAGTGGTTTTTCAAGAAATTGTTTTTTTGTCATACTATATTTCAATTATTTAGGATAATCAGTTATGCCTTTTATTATCGGTACTCCAACTCCGGACAATAAAATTTTGGTTCAGTCTGTGTCTCATATTTATGGTATTGGTTTAGCAGAATCCGGAATATTATGTCAAAAAGCAGGTTTTGGCGATGATGCACGGGGGATTCATGTAACTCCAGAGAAAAGTAAACTTTTAGAAAGTTTGGTTGATGATACGAATCTTTTAGTGGGTGCTGATCTTCGTCGTTTTCAAAATGATAAAATACGCAGATTGTGCGTGATAGCGACTTATCGGGGTTTACGGCATAAAAAGGGTTTACCCGTAAGAGGCCAGCGTACTCATACCAATGCAAAAAAAAGAATCCATTTTAACATAAATGTTGTTTAATAACCGGTATTTTATCGAGACATTGTTTAAATTTAAGTCAGTGAGTCATTTTAGGCAAAAGGTTGTAAAAAATACTTTGACTGTTAGGTATTTAAATGATAATACACGAACTAATAAGTTGGGATCCGTTTATTTAAGGTGTACTAAACGTAATATTTTTTGCACTTTGGTGGATTGTAAAAGTAACGCTATTAAAACAAGTTGTTCTTTAAGAGTTCCTGATTATAAGAATGAATTTAATGAAAGAGAAAATTTGTACACACGGGGGTTGTTATTAGGCAAATTATTCGGAAATAAAATAATTTATTTGGGGTATAACAGAATTATTGTTCATATTCTGGGAACAAGCAAAGGTCGATTCGGTGTTGTTCGAAGCTTTAGTAAATTGGGCATAAATATTCATTCTATTGTTTTAATAACAAGAACAGCGCATAATGGGTGTCGTCCTGTTAAGAGACGTCGTAAAAAATTACGCACAAAAGTTTTGGGTTTTAAATAAATGTTGTATTCGAAGGGGTGACTGAGAGGTTAATAGTGCCAGATTGTAAATCTGTTGGCTTTGCCATCGTAGGTTCGAATCCTATCCCCTTCTTAAAATTAGTAAAATGAAAGAGCAAGCTAAGATGGTTCAACGACATCCATTTCATTTGGTTGATCCAAGCCCATGGCCTTTTGTGGCTGCTTTAGGTGGTTTAAGTTCAACTTTTGGTGGAGTTTTGTATATGCATAACTATGGTGGTGGGGGACAGTTGTTGTGTTTAGGTTTAATTACTATTCTATACGTGATGTTTACATGGTGGCGGGATGTGATTCGCGAAGCTTCATTTGAGGGCCAGCATACTGCTGCGGTTCAACAAGGTTTACGCATGGGTATGATTCTTTTTATTGTTTCAGAGGTTATGTTTTTTTTTGCTTTTTTTTGGGCTTTCTTTACCTCTTCTTTGTCTCCTGTTTTTAATATCGGGGGGGTTTGGCCGCCGGCTGGTATAGAGGCAATTAGTCCGTGGGGGTTACCTCTTTTAAATACTATTATTTTACTATCTTCTGGTGCAAGCGTCACGTGGGCTCATCATGCTATCGTTGGAGGGTTTAAAAAGGAGGCTCTCTTGGGTCTCGTTATTACAATAATATTTGCAGTTATTTTTACGGGATTGCAGGGTTTTGAGTATATTAACGCACCTTTTGCTATGTCTGATAGCGTTTATGGTTCTGTTTTCTTTATGGCTACGGGTTTTCATGGTTTTCATGTAATCATCGGAACTATCTTTTTATCTGTTTGTACTTTTCGGTTATATTTAGACCATTTTAGTCGTCAGAGGCATTTTGGATTTGAAGCTGCCGCTTGGTATTGGCATTTTGTTGATGTCGTTTGGTTATTTCTTTTTTTGACTATTTATTGGTGGGGATTTAATGTAATAGTGTAATAATTTTCACTATTATAAATTAATGAACTTACTAGCTATTTTTCAATTTTGGTTTGACATATATTACTCAGTCTTTTATTTTGATTTTGTAAAGGCGATTGTTATATTTTCTCAACTAGAGCCGATTAAGCCATTAAATAGTTTCTAATTGTGTAAATTATTAATTGTAATTTCTTGTTTTTTCTACATGACCCTAAAATAAATACACCTTTAAATGAAGTATAAAGTTTAGTGTTATATTTTTTATATTATCATTATCTATGTTTTTTAGTCCTTTAGAACAATTTCAAATACTTCCATTTGTTAATCTAGGTATTGGTTTATTTGACTTATCGATAACTAACGCAATGATTACAACGATTTTTAGTGTAGGTTTCATCTTGTTTGTTTACTATTGTCTTTCTATTTTTGGTTTAAGCTGTTTTCCTAGTCGTTGGCAGTTATTTTTAGAAGGCCTTTATTTAACTACCGCGGGTTTAATATGGGATAGTATTGGTCCACATGGTCAAAAATATTTTCCGTTTATTTTTATGATATTTAGTTTTATTTTGATTTCTAATGTGTCAGGTCTTGTGCCCTACTCATTTACCATAACAAGTCATTTGATTCAGACAATGGTTTTAGCTCTTGGTGTATTTATAGGGGTAGTTCTCATATGTGCTTCAACGCACGGGTTTCACATGTTGAGTTTATTCCTCCCGGGAGGAACTTCCTTGCCTTTAGCATTTTTATTAGTTCCGATAGAAATAGTTTCCTATATATTTAAACCTCTTAGTTTAGCTGTTCGTCTTTTTGCCAATATGATGGCAGGTCACACCCTACTAAAAGTAATCGCTGGTTTTGCTTGGGCTATGATGGGGAGTGGTGGATTATTGCTAATAGCGCATGTTGTGCCCTTGTTAGTTCTGATTATTCTTTTTGGTCTTGAGTTGGCCGTTGCTTTAATCCAAGCTTATGTGTTTACAATTTTAAGCTGTATTTATATAAATGACGCTATAGTTCTTCATTAGCTATAATATTTGATTCTAAGAATAATAAAGCGCAAATTATAAAAGCATTTTTAGCTCAGTGGATAGAGCAACGGTCTTCTAAATCGTGGGTCATAGGTTCAAATCCTATAAGATGTAAGTCATGAAATTCTCTTTAATCTTTCAAAATGACATCGTTGCTTTTTTGCCGGAGCTTTTTCTTGCAATTTCTATTTTAGTTGTTCTTATGCATGGAAGTTTTTTGGGTTTGTCCGCGGCGGCACTTTATACCTATTTAACACCGAGCATGATTCGGTTAACTTCAATAATTTTATTTATAAGTATTTTTTTGGTTATTAATAATCCTATTGAATCTCAGACATTATGGAATTCAATTTTTATTACGGATCATTTGTCGATATGGCTAAAATTATTTGTTGTTTTAGGTTTGTTTGTTTGTGTCTCCGTGAGTGAAGCCTATATGTTTTCGGTTCGATTGCGGGCTTTTGAGTTTTTTTTTTTTATTATTAGCATTTGCTTAAGTTTGTGCTTATTAATTTCTTCGTATGATCTTCTTTCCATCTATTTAAATATGGAGTTTATGTCTCTTATTTTTTATGTTTTAGCCACTTGGAAGAAAAATTCATATTTTTCTGCTGAGGCGGGGTTGAAATATTTTATTCTTGGTTCGGTTGCTTCGGTGTTTTTTTTGTTTGGTGCATCATTAATTTATTTTTCTATGGGTACTACCAATTTAGGGTCTCTTAGTTTGTTAACGGAAAATCTTGTGGGTTGTTCCCCGTTATTTTATTTGGGTTTGATCTGTTTAATTTCAGCGCTATTATTTAAATTAGGATCAGCTCCTTACCACATGTGGATAGCCGATGTGTACGAAGGGGCTCCTACGATTGTTAGTCTTATTTTTGCATCTGTGCCAAAACTGGCTATATTTGTTGTTATATTACGTTTAGTTTATACAAGTTTTTGGTGTTTGTTTCCTGTATTTTGGGAAGATTTTTTTTGTTTATGTGGTCTTTTCAGCCTTTTTATTGGTTGTGTGTGTGGTTTAGGTGAAACCAAAATTAAAAGACTTCTTGCGTTTAGTAGTGTGGGGCATGTCGGGTTTTTGTCTTTGGGTTTAGCATCGGGAAGTGTCGAGGGGGTTCAAAGTGTTTTGTTTTATCTTTTCATTTACATGTTAACTGCTATTTTTTTATGGATTTATGTTCTCCACTTAGATTTGACATCTGATAATAGCTTTTTAACCTTTTCGGATGTAATTGGGTTAGTTCGGTCTAATCCAGTTTTTGGTTTAGGAATTGTCCTCATGATTTTTTCTTTGGCGGGAGTCCCCCCTTTGGGTGGTTTTTTCGCCAAACTTAATATTTTTGTTAGTGTCATTGATTCGTCTTATTATCTTGTTGCGATCTTTGCAGTTTTAACCAGTGTTGTTTCGGCTTTTTATTATATTAGATTAATAAAAATCTTTTATTTTGAAAAAGCAGAAAGTTGGTTTTATTTCACCCCATTGACAAAAGGTGCTGCTTTTTTTTTGGTTATCATTGGATGGACCGTTATATTTTTTATGTTGAGTCCTACTTTGTTTTATTTATTGATCTATAAAATAGCGATAGGACTAATGATTTAAAAAAAATGTCTTTTACTCAAGAATCAAAACCTTTATGGCAAAGTTTTATTCCATTGATTTCTAACTCGGCATTGAGTGGTTTCTTTACTAGGTGGTTTTTTTCTACAAATCACAAAGATATTGGTACTTTATATTTAATATTTGGGGCTTTTTCCGGTGTTCTAGGCACAGCGATGTCTGTTCTTATAAGGTTGCAGCTTTCAAGCCCGGGTAATACGTTTTTGGGGGGGAATTATCAATTGTATAACGTTATTGTTACGGCTCATGCTTTTTTAATGATTTTCTTTATGGTTATGCCTGTTCTTATAGGGGGGTTCGGTAATTGGTTTGTTCCTTTAATGATAGGTGCTCCAGATATGGCGTTTCCTCGTATGAATAATATAAGCTTTTGGTTGTTACCGCCATCTTTAATACTTCTTTTGGCATCCTCGCTAGTGGAGGCTGGAGCCGGTACAGGTTGGACTGTCTATCCACCTTTAAGCGGTATCCAGGCGCATTCGGGGCCATCAGTGGATTTAGCTATCTTTAGTTTACATTTATCTGGTGCTGCTTCTATTTTAGGTGCCATTAATTTCATAACAACCATTTTTAATATGCGTGCTCCGGGTATGGGTATGCACCGTCTACCTTTATTTGTTTGGTCTGTTTTAATAACAGCATTTTTACTTTTATTATCTCTTCCGGTTTTGGCCGGGGGTATTACTATGCTTTTAACGGATCGCAATTTTAATACGACATTTTTTGATCCGGCGGGTGGTGGCGACCCTGTGCTTTACCAGCATTTGTTTTGGTTTTTTGGACATCCCGAGGTGTATATTTTGATTTTACCTGGATTTGGTATAGTTAGTCATATTTTGGCTACTTTTTCAAGAAAGCCCGTTTTTGGTTATTTAGGAATGGTTTATGCTATGTTGTCTATTGGTATTTTGGGTTTTATTGTTTGGGCGCATCATATGTTTACAGTTGGTTTGGATATTGACACTCGAGCTTATTTTACAGCGGCTACGATGATAATCGCTGTTCCTACAGGTATTAAGATTTTTAGCTGGATAGCTACAATGTGGGGAGGTTCGATACGTCTTAAAACACCAATGTTATTCTCTATAGGTTTCCTTTTTTTATTTACGATTGGGGGGTTAACTGGTGTTGTTTTGGCTAATTCCGGTGTAGATATTGCTCTTCATGACACTTATTATGTGGTTGCGCATTTTCATTATGTTTTAAGTATGGGTGCTGCTTTTACGATGTTTGGTGCTTTTTATTTTTGGATTGGAAAAATGACTGGTTTGGGTTATCCAGAAGTTTTAGGGCAAATTCATTTTTGGCTTATGTTTATCGGAGTAAATTTAACATTTTTTCCCATGCATTTTTTAGGATTAGCTGGCATGCCTCGTCGTATTCCAGATTACCCAGACTCTTACGCTGGTTGGAATAGCGTAGCCTCGTTTGGGTCAATTCTTTCTTCAGTTGCTTCATTATTTTTCTTTTATGTCGTTTATCTGACATTAACTGAGGGGCATCTCGAAGATTCTAATCCTTGGGTTGAAAATAGGGGTGTTGCTTTTCCCGTGATTGAATCAAAAAACAGGTAACCTACAAGTAAAAAATTATTAAAGCTTTTGTTGTTTGTAATAAAGGGCTTTATCCTTTAATAGGGCTCTAGGGCCTATAACTCAGTGGTAGAGTATACGCCTGATAAGCGTAAAGTCGATCGTTCAATCCGATCTAGGCCCAAATATGATGTTAATTTGTTGCTTCGTTTTATGATTTATAGTCTCTTTGGTCTAGTGGTTAGGACGTTGCCTTTTCACGGCAAAAATATGGGTTCAATTCCCATAAGAGATTATTTAGTTAATAAGTTTTTATGTGGAATCATCAGAGCAGCCGCATTAATTTGGTTTAATATGATAGTTTTTTAGATAATGTTAAACTCCCTGATTATATACGCGAATAGTCTTACACGACTTTTGCCTGTTCAAACATTTCAAGTGTTCGGACATGAGATTGTTATTAATGTGTCTAAAAAATATTTGTTGGCTACATTAACATTTTTACACCATCATGGAAACGGTAATTTTCATTTACTTACGTCTATTTCTGGTGTGGATTATCCCGATAGAGAAGAACGTTTTGAGGTTGTTTACGAGCTTTTAAATATTAGATCCAATTCTAGGATTAGGATTAAAACCTCCACTGATGAGATAAACCCTCTTCCGTCTATCGTTGATATATTTCCTTCAGCAAATTGGTGGGAGCGTGAAATTTGGGATTTACTTGGTGTATTTTTTTCGGGACATCCGGATTTACGTAGAATTCTAACAGATTACGGGTTTGAAGGTCATCCTCTTCGAAAAGACTTCCCATTGAGTGGTTATTTTGAATTGCGTTATGATGAAGATCAAAGAGTTGTTGTTTGCGAGCCTATTGAATTGACGCAAGAATTTCGTTCGTTTGATTTTCATATACCCTGGTCTCATATTGAAAAAAGCTGATATATTAATGACGAGATGGAATTTAAATGCAATACTTAGTTGGGTAGATTCTCATATTATTGATTATCCGACGGCTATGAATTTAAATTATAATTGGAGTTTTGGGTCGACCGCGGGGTTTTGTTTGCTTATTCAAATACTTAGTGGAGCTTTTTTAGCGATGCATTACGCGAGTGAAACGCATTACGCTTTTTCTAGCGTAGAACATATAATGCGGGATGTTAAAAGTGGTTGGTTAATCCGATATATGCATGCAAACGGGGCTTCTTTTTTCTTTATGCTAGTTTATGCTCATATTTTTAGAGGTTTGTATTATGGTTCTTATATGGAACCTCGACAACACTTATGGTGGTCTGGTACTCTTATTTATGTTTTAATGATGGCGACCGCTTTTATCGGTTATGTTTTACCATGGGGCCAAATGAGCTTCTGGGGGGCTACCGTTATTACAAGTTTTTTTTCTATTATTCCTGTGATAGGTAAAGAAGTCGTTATGTGGATATGGGGTGGTTTTACTGTAGGAAATCCGACATTAAATCGTTTTTATAGTTTACACTATTTATTGCCATTTTTAATTACCGGTATGGTTTTTGTTCATTTAGGTTTGTTACATAAAGATGGGTCGAATAACCCTTTAGGTATAAAAACGAAAGTAGCAAATATTAATTTTTATCCTTATATTTATGTAAAAGATTTGGTGGCTTTTTTTGCGTTGGTTTTTTCTTTATCTATTTTTATTTTTTACTTTCCTAACGCGTTAGGCGAACCCGATAATTACTTAGAGGCGGATCCTTATAGTACTCCGGCCCATATTGTGCCGGAGTGGTACTTTTTACCCTTTTATGCTATTTTAAGAGTTATACCAAATAAAGTTGGGGGTATTCTTGCGATGGGAGGTGCCATCGTAATGTTATTTCTATACCCGTTGTTAAATACCTCGATATTACGAAGTGGTAACTTTAGACCTGTTTATGCTGTAGTTTTTTGGCTTTTCGTTGCAGATTTTTGCTTATTGGGTTGGGCTGGAACCACTCCTGTTGATGATTATTTTAGATTTATTGGTATCACGGTATCAGTTGGATATTTTTCTTTTTTTATTTTTGGTGGTTTGTTTGTTGGGTGGTTGGAAAAACTTTTAATGGTGCATGCTATCAAAATAGGTGGTCCAAATAAATGTTGTTCAACAAGTTCAAATCATTTAACAACCACCCCGAGTTACAAAGTGGGGGTGGCCGATTATTTGACCCCCAGAAATATCTCATAAATAAATTGATATTAATTACACACGTGTATCATGAACATATTAAAAAGAGCTAACACTTTATTTATTTATTTATTATTTGTTTTTTCTGTATTTAAACCTTATAATATGGCGTATATGGACGCACCGCATCCGTGGCAAGTTGGTTTTCAAGATCCGGCTACCCCGATTATGGAGGGTATTATTTCTTTTAATGGTTTGTTAATGACTTTCATGCTACTTATCGCTTGTTTTGTTGGTTGGTTGCTTTATCAATCCTTAACCTTATTCAATGAATCAGTTAATCCGGAGCCTGCAAGCTTTAATCATTCTACTTTACTCGAAATTGTTTGGACAATTGTACCAGCTGGTATTTTGATGATTATTAGCGTACCCTCGTACAATTTGCTTTATGCTATGGAGGAGGTTATTGATCCTAGTTTGACGATAAAAGTTGTTGGGCACCAATGGTATTGGTCATATGAATATTCTGATTTTGAATTAGTACCAAAAGTGCCTAAAGAAAATCTAGATTTGGTTCAAAAGCGTGTTAAAAATTTAAAAGATTGGTTGGACTACATAGAAAATAACAAGGAAGATAAAAATCTACAAAATATTCAGACCCCCTTTAATTCTGAAATACGTAAAGAGAAATTATATATAACAGATGCTGAATTGGGGGATCTTAAAGCAGAATGGGAAAACGCCAAGAGAGAATTGCACGAGGCCAGTTTGGATCTTAACGATGCTAAATCAAATTTTAAATTGGCCCGTGTTGATTTAGCTGCGGCTAAACTTAATAAATCTAGTGCAGAAGTAATTAAAGCTAGAACAGAATTCTCCGAGTTTAGTTCGTCTTTTAAAAGACCTAATATTCTTCTTAAAGATGGATTCGACGGTTGGGACGAAAAGTTAAGGCTAAAAACTAAAGAAAACTTAGATATTCTTAAAGCAAGGCTGTTAAGGGCAGAACAAGCATTTGAGGGTGATTCCTCCATATTTGATATATTGTCTATTGGTTTAAGTCCAGAGGATTTAGCTACCCCCAATGCCGTGGCAAGAAGTGCCGAGGTAGAATTTAATTCTTTTGGTGATAAATTAGCAGTTCCATTTTTAAGATCAGACGAAGCTGGGGAAATTTTAAGTAGAGCTAACAGTCAATTTGAATCTGCCCAGTCCTGCTTTGAGTCGATCAAAAAAAAACTAGAAAAAGCGGTTTTTACTTTTGATAAATTGAAAGAGAATTTCTGTAAAAAAGATATCGAATTTTTAGGTTACTTGGGTTTAAAGGGTGAGTTTGATACCAGTGCTTTAGATTTTACCAATCTCGATTTAAATGGTTATAACGCGGGTCAGATTAGTGATACGTCTTTAGAACGATTTTACTTGGCTAAAGACGAATTTTGTAGAGCTAAAAGGCGAATTATTAAAATTAGTGAGGAGTTGGCAAAAATCAACAATAGATTAGAAATAGCGGGAGGTCACGCTAAAGATGTCAGTAAATCTCTTGCAGACACACATTTTGTTGAACATAGGGATAAGATTAGTCGGCTAAGGGTTTCTGAAACATATTTTGACAATTTTACTTGGGATCGTCATAAAACTGATTTGCTCGAATATGAGAATAAATTAAGATATGGTGGATTTGCACTTGAGGAGGCTAAAAAAATTATGGACGAGGCTCTCCTTTCTCTTTGCAACAGTATTGAAAGCACCGTGGGATTCGATCTGGAAAATAATAAAACACCATTGCATTTTTCCGGGGGCATGCACTTACCTGTGTTGGATTCGGGGGGGGTTCATGGGAAAAAAAATGTTTTGGCACTAGAGAATTGCATTTTAAAGGCGGCAGATAAAAAACTTTTATCCGGGGGTAAAGTAGCCGATTTGTTGCTTGACAAAATTTCGTCAGATTTAAAACAATTAAAATCAGAGCATGATGTAGAGCAATTAAAATTAAAGTTTATAAATGAATTTAATGACGATAATATTTACACTAAGTATATGGATTTTTCTATTAATAAAATTAAGCATGAGGTAGATATTGCAGAAAGGGGTTACAATGAGCTTATTGATACTTCAACAAAAATAGAAACTTTTATAAAGAGGATTGAATGGCAGTTAAAAAAAGTTTCTCCTATTAAACCGATGGAACAAATGTTGTTTAGAGATGTGGCGGAGGTTTTTTTTAAAGGGGCTCACTATGACGTAGATTCTCATGTTAAATCTTTTAAAAATTTTTTATCTGAGTTACGGCTACTTGATATAAAGTCGAATCCTAATATAATGGCTACTAAGTTACATACTCTTTTATTGCAATCAAAAGCAGAGTTGGAAAATTTAAAGTTATTTTCTACTTTTCTCGAAAAAATTGTTAAAGAAGATAGTAGTAAAATTGACAGAGATACTTTAGTTTTGATGTATATTAACAGTACAGGAAGTTCTCCGGAGAACTCAGCAATTGACGGTGAGTTAAGCTCTACAGGTGATTCTACGGGTAAGAGTGGAAGTGCTGATAATACTTCAAAGGCTAATAATAAGTCTTATAATAGTATTAAAGAAGTTTTAGATGTTTTTGGAGAAAAACACTTAGCTTCCAATCAAACTAATCTTTTGCTCGATATTCTACAAATGCTTAAAGATATGGTTTATACTTTAGATGAAACTGATATCAATAAGTTAAGACATTTCTTGTATAAATTATTGACTACAATAATTGAGGAAGATTCAAGTATTCATCAAATTTTAAAAGAAGAAATTAATTTGATTTTAGATCTTATTAAAGAACCATCTGATGGTGGGGAGGGCTCTGATAGGCAACGTATAAATTTTGACTCCTATCTTATCGGAGAAGAAGATCTGATTATCCCTGAGCCACATAGTGTAGGAAAAGCCGGCAAAGTTTTTCGTCTGTTAGAAGTAGATAATCGTCTTTTTGTTCCTATTAACACCCATATACGTGTTTTGGTTACTTCGGCCGATGTCTTGCATTCTTGGGCGATTCCTAGTCTAGGGATAAAAGTAGACGCGTGTCCCGGTAGATTAAATCAAGTTTTTCTTTTTGTAAAAAGGGAGGGGGTATTTTATGGCCAATGTAGTGAGATTTGTGGTGTTAACCACGGGTTTATGCCTATTGTGGTACAAGCGGTCAACCAAGATGATTATTTAACTTGGGTCGGAAAAAGATTATGCTCTTAAATTCTTTGTTTTTGCTTCTAATTATTGGTATTTTTGGTTTAATTATTATACCTGCCGAGCATCGGTTGTTGCTTCGACAATTTTCTCTGTTTATTACTGCGTTGGTTTTTCTTTTATCTCTCTTTTTGTGGTTGGGTTTTGACCATTCCACGTCTAAATTTCAATTTGTGGTTAACAATTTGTGGTTACCTATATCAAATATAAATTTAATTTTAGGTATTGACGGTATTTCTTTATTTTTTATTCTGTTGACTACACTAATTTTTCCTCTATGCCTTTTAGCTTCATGGACTTTTGAAAAAGGGAATTTAAAAATCTATCTCATTAGTTTTTTAAGTATGGAATTAGTTTTGCTTTTGGTGTTTACAAGTTTGGATCTTTTATTTTTTTATATTTTCTTTGAAGCTGTTTTAATACCGATGTTTTTAGTTATTGGTATCTATGGTTCACGTCAACGCAAAATAAGAGCTGCCTATATGTTTTTTTTGTACACACTATTCGGATCGTTGGTTATGCTTGTAGGGGTTGTGTATATATACTTGTCTGTTGGCAGCACTAGTTATGAAATATTATCCATTACAAAGTTTTCTAATTATAATCAAAGGTGGTTGTGGTTGGCATTTTTTGCATCTTTTGCGGCTAAAGTACCGATGTTGCCTGTTCATATTTGGTTGCCGGAAGCTCACGTGGAAGCACCTACGGCAGGTTCGGTTATTTTAGCCGGGATTCTTTTAAAATTAGGGTCCTATGGATTTTTGCGTTTTTCATTGGGTCTTTTTCCTCAAGCGTGTACCTATTTTACACCGTTTGTTTTTAGTCTAAGCGTTCTTGGTGTAGTTTATACGTCTTTAACGGCTATTCGTCAAACGGATTTAAAACGATTAATTGCCTACACCTCGGTTGCTCATATGAATTTAGTTATGATAGGTCTATTTAGCGGCACGGTGATCGGGGTAGAGGCTGCAATATTACAAAGTTTAAGTCACGGGTTTGTTTCTTCGGCCTTATTTCTTATAATTGGGGTTCTTTATGACAGGTGGCATACCAGAGGTGTTAATTATTATGGGGGGTTAACGCATACAATGCCTATTTTCATAATAATTTTTCTTTTTTTTACAATGGCTAATTTAGGCTTGCCTGGAACCTCTAGTTTTGTTGGTGAATTTCTTTTGTTAGTGTCAGCTTTTGACGCAAATACGACAGCGTGTTTTTTTGCTGCTACATCTATGATTCTCGGAGGTGTTTATTCCCTTTGGTTATTTAATAGAATAGCTTATGGGAATATTAAACTTGTAGGTTGTGATTTAAACTATAGAGAGTTCGTAGTTTTTCTACCATTACTGTTAGGGACGGTTTTTATGGGTTTATATCCAGATCTCTTTTTTTCCGTAATGCACGCATCAGTTTCAAATTTAGTATGGGTTAACCTCTGGGTGTAAATAATTGAGTGCAGTGTTTCTAGAAGTTGTTTGTTGGTAATCTTAAGTTCTTTTCGTCTAATGGTTAGGATATTGTCTTTATGAGATAAAGGTGCGGGTTCAAGGCCCGTAAAGAACTGAAATGTATTTAAACATAGTTTTTCTACCCCTTTTAGGGTCTATTATATCAGGGTTTTTTGGACGTTTTATCGGGGTACACGGTTCTTGTTTTATCACAGTAATTTGCGTGGGTTTAACTTTTTGTTTAAGCTGTTTGTCATTTTACGAAGTAGGATTGGCTGGAAGTGGCACCTACCTTTCTTTAATGACCTGGTTGGAATCAGACTCTTTTCATGTCGAGTGGGCTTTTTGTTTTGATAGTTTAACTGTCGTGATGCTTGTTGTTGTTACCTTTATTTCAACTTTGGTTCATATATACTCTATAGAATATATGGGGGAAGACCCGCATCTACCACGTTTTGTGAGTTATTTGTCGTTATTTACATTTTTTATGCTAGTATTGGTGACTGCTGATAATTTTGTTCAAATGTTTGTCGGTTGGGAGGGTGTTGGTCTTTGTTCTTATCTACTTATTAATTTTTGGTTTACTCGAATACAAGCCAACAAAGCCGCTATAAAAGCTATGATAGTTAATAGAATTGGGGATTTCGGATTAGCTTTAGGTATTTTTACGATTTTTATTTGTTTTGGTGCTTTAGATTACGCGACAGTTTTTGCATTTTCTCCTCAATTAACGTCTTGTACCTTGTCTTTTTTAAATATAAAATTTAAGGCTTTAGATCTTATAGGGGTTCTTCTATTTATTGGTGCCGTAGGTAAATCCGCTCAGCTCGGTTTACACACTTGGTTGCCTGACGCGATGGAAGGCCCTACGCCAGTTTCAGCTCTTATTCATGCAGCCACAATGGTTACAGCTGGTGTTTTTTTATTAGCGCGTTGTTCTCCTCTTTTAGAATATTGTTCGGGGGCTCTTATGCTGATAAGTGTGGTAGGTGGTATGACTGCCTTTTTTGCAGCCACTACAGCTTTGGTTCAAAATGATCTTAAGCGAGTTATCGCGTATTCTACGTGTAGTCAGTTGGGCTATATGATATTTGCTTGTGGTTTGTCCAATTATTCAGTTGCTATTTTTCATTTAGCTAACCATGCTTTTTTTAAAGCTCTTCTTTTTCTTAGTGCAGGTTCGGTGATACATGCTGTGGGAGACGAACAAGATATGAGAAAAATGGGTGGTTTGCGCCGTTTATTGCCTTTTACTTATGCGATGATGGTAATTGGTTCATTGGCTTTAATGGGTATGCCTTTTTTGACAGGATTTTACTCTAAAGATGTTATTCTTGAAATAGCATATGCCACTTATACGGTTCCTTCTCATTTTAGCTATTGGTTGGGGAGTTTCGCCGCTTTTTGTACAGCTTTTTATTCAATTAGGTTAATTGCTTTATGTTTTTTAGTGGAGCCTAATGGAAGTCGTAAACTATTACTTTCAGCATCAGAGGGGGGTAAGGCTATAGGTTTTGTATTAGGTTTATTGGCAATACCTAGTATTTTTATCGGGCATTTTAGTCGTGATTTGTTTATAGGGCTGGGTACTAATTTTTGGGGTGGTTCCTTATTTTGTCTTCCATCCAATTTAAGTTTAATTGATGCTGAATTTATGTCAATTTTTTCAAAAATTCTTCCATTGTGTTTTAGTATCGCGGGCGGTGTTTTATCGTTTATATTGTATCGGTATTACAACCACAATATGTATTTTTGGAAGACCTCTCTGGTAGGGCGTAAGTTTTATATTTTTCTAAGCCGAAAATGGTTTTTTGATAAAATTTATAATGAATTTGTAAGTCAGAATATACTTGATTTCGGCTATCATTTTACTTACAAATCTATTGATCGTGGTCTTATTGAGAGTTTAGGTCCTTTCGGTTTATCAAATCTATTGACAAGTCAGGTACAGCAAGCACGTGTGTGGCATTCCGGATATTTATACCATTATTTAGTTATTTTTGTTTGGGGTAATCTTTTGTTTGGATTATGGTTTTTATTTGGTTTCCCTTCTTTGCGAATTGGGGTATTGCTTTTATTCTCTATATTATGGTTGACCCTATAATTTTTATATTCCTTACGATTCTTGGGGCTGGTTTGGGTGTTAAAGTTATTAGCACGCAAAATCCTGTGTACAGCGGCCTTTATTTAGTTTTACTTTTTTTTTTAGGATCAGCCATATCTTTCCTATTAGGTGTTGAATTTATGGCTCTATTATTTCTTTTGGTTTACGCGGGCGCTATAGCCGTTTTAGTGTTATTTGTTGTTATGATGTTAGATGTTAAGGCTATTGAGACCGTGTGGTCTTCCGGGCAAAAACAGTTTTTTTATGGTAGTAGTTTTCTTTTTTTTTTTTTTATGATTTTTATAGGAACTTCCCACGATTTACTTCTTTTGTTACAATCAGGGGCGAGTCGATTTATATCTGTTTTGGCATCTTTTAACCTGGTGCAATGTGAGGATAATTTAAAAACAACGATCAATATTTTATTTGATAGAGATCTTGCTGACTTTTTTTATTTATGTTTTTATAATGATATTGTAAGCGACTCTTTTTTAAATAACGCCTCATGGTTTGTTAATTTTGATTCGTCTTCTGCCTTAAATGATCCTAGTTATCTTTTGTATTCAACCCATGCTATTTTGTTGATAATCGCTGGAGTTGTTCTTTTAATAGCCATGGTTGGGGCTATTAGTTTAACACTTCAAAAAAATTGCCCGGATTCTTTGCATAAACAATTAGGTAGAGAATCGAAAAATGCTATTTTTATGGTCCAGGATAAGTCTTCCACTAATTCTTTAAACTGGCATAATTCTAAAAGTGCTTCTTAAAATGATTAACATTACTATAAATGAACTTTTAATTTGGGTAAAAAGGGGGTCTACTGTTATTCAAGCATGTGAAGCCGCTGGTGTTAAAATACCTAGATTTTGTTATCATGATAAACTTTTTATTGCAGGTAACTGTAGAATGTGTCTTGTCGAGGTTGGTAATTCACCGAAACCCCAAGCTTCTTGTGCATTACCCTTCCTGCCAAACATGAGAATTTTTACTAATACGGCTTTAGTACATAAAGCGCAAGAATTTGTTATGGAATTTTTGCTTTTACATCACCCCCTCGATTGTCCCGTATGTGATCAAGGTGGCGAGTGTGAACTTCAAGAGCAAAGCTTTAACTACGGTTCAGATCGAGGAAGATTTTTTTTTTTTAAAAAATCGTTAGGTGACACTTTTTGGGGTAGCCTCATAAAAACAGTTTTAAGGCGTTGTATCGTATGTACTCGTTGTGTTCGGTACACTTCTTTAATTGGTGGTAGTGATATAATAGGTACTTCTAACCGTGGGGGTAACTCTGAGATTGGTATGTTCAAGGAAAATGTGCTTAAAACAGAAACATCTGGTGGGATTATTGAACTTTGTCCAGTATGTTGGTCCGGTTTTATTTTTAGTCAATAATCTTATGTTTTTTTTGCGAGAGTATTCCCCAGCTTTAATTTATTTATGTTTTAGTCTTATACTGGCTTCTATTATTTTTGGAGCTTCTTATACCCTAGCTTTAGCTGAATCAGACAATGAAAAATTGTCTTCATATGAGTGCGGATTTGATCCTTACGAAGATGCTCGTAACGCATTTGATGTTCGTTTTTATCTTGTAGCTATTCTTTTTCTTCTTTTTGATATAGAAACAGTTTTTATTTTTCCTTGGGCCGCTTCTTTAAGTCAGTTGCCGCCAGTCGGTTATTGGGCTGTAATTGATTTTCTTTTTGAACTTATTGTCGGGTTTATATATGCTTGGCAAATCGGTAGCTTGGATTGGGAATGAAAAATCGGGATTATAAAAGGCGTAATTTATTTTTTTTACATGAGTCAAAGCGCAAAGCTCTTAATGTTGTTGCGGCTAATCAAAATTTAAATATTTTTTTACGTTGGTGGGCTCAGTTAGAAAAATCAAAGTTGCCCCGGCAAAGCAGCATATGTAGGGTTAAGAATAGGTGTGTCGAAACACACAGATCCCGCTCTGTCATTAATGTATATAAATTATCTAGATTGGAATTTCGACGTTTAGCTTCTAGAGGCTTCTTTCTGGGAATGCGTAAGTCGTCTTGGTAAAGTTTTTATATTTTATAGCGTATCATGATTTATTTTACCTGTATTATTAATAGAATTTGTTAGTACTATTAAAAAATTATTTAAATGCCTCAATTCGATACTATAACTTTCTTTAATCAAGTTTTTTGGTTAATCCTGATTGTTTTTAATTTTTATTTTATAATTTTACGTTTTATGCTTCCTTCTTTAGCGTTTAGTCTTAAAGCAAGAAATAAGAATTTAAGATTTACGGAAGAGTCGCGTTAATATTTAAAAGTTTTTACAAACTATATAGGAGATGTGGCTGAGTGGCTGATAGCCTTGGTTTGCTAAATCAATCTATATTTTTAATGTAGCGTGGGTTCGAATCCCACCATCTCCCTTATAAGGTAACATTTTAGAAAAAGTAACTCAGATGGTAGAGTACTGGTTTGTCATACCAGTGGCCGCGGGTTCGAATCCCGTCTTTTTCGTTGGCTAATTAGAGGGGGATATAACTTAATTGGTAGAGTGTTCGCTTTGCAAGCGTAAAGTTGAGAGTTCAAATCTCTCTATCTCCAAATAGTAAAAGGGTAACTTGGCTATATGGTGTCCACTATATGTATTTTTGCAGGTTCGAATCCTGTATTACCTAATGAGTTTTTCGGGTAATCTCGTTTATAAGTGTGAAGTTTGGTCTTCGTCTGTGAATATAAAAAGTTTGAAATTATTATTATTTTTATTGCCCTTTTTTCAAAAGTATAGAGGATTATCTATTAATATTAAAAAGTTTACACTGCTTAAGTCGCCTTTGGGAAATAAGAGGTCTAAAGACCAATTTGAGAAACGTGCGCATCGGGTGTACTTTTACGTAGAAAGTAATAAACCTTCTAATATTTTAGCATATGTGCACATATTAACTTTTTTAAACGAAGTTAAATGTAAAGTTAAAGTTTCCAATAAGTTTTTAGGCTAGAGTTTGACGACAAAGGGATAAGTGACCGAGTGGTTTATGGTACCAGTTTTGAAAACTGACGCAGATAAACTGCCGTGGGTTCGAATCCTACCTTATCCTAAATTTATTTATGAGAGTAAAAGTTAAACGAAAAGTATCAGGTAATATCTTGTCGGATGGTAGTTTTTGCTTTGCTTACAAGGATAATATTTTACCAGAATTATTTAAAACAATAACTTTAGATATTACCAATCATTTTGTTTGGACTGGTAAAGGTCCTAAAGAACAAACAGAAATTACAAGTTTTGTCGTACGATTTAACAAACAGGTATAAGTGTAATCGTTTCCGCACGATGTACAAAAATTAATAATCTTTAAGTAATTTACCCGCAATATTAAGATAAGGCAGAATTAAGTGTTAGTTAGAGATTTTCGCATCTTACTAGGTACCTATTTATTTTTATATTAGGACACGAATAGGTGTAATTACAATAAATTGTCTAATTTTAGATAATTAAATAAGTTGAGTTTGATCCTAGCTCAGAGTGAAGGCTATAAGCCTGCTTGAATACATGCGAGTTGAATGGTTTTGCGCCATAGCGTACGGGTGAGTAGAAAGTCAATATCTACCCTTAACTTTGGGATAATTCTATCTCTCAGGGGAGAAACAATTGGAAAAATACCAAATGGATTATAAAAGGTACGCCGGTTAAGGATGATTAGATTTAGTATTAGGTAGTCGGTGGGGTTTAGCCTACCGAGCCAAAGATGCTTAGTTGGTCTGTGAGGACGATCAACCACACTGGGACTGAGACAAGGCCCAGGTTTCATTTGAAGGCAGCAGTAAGGAATATTGGACAATGAGCGAAAGCTTGATCCAGCAAGGCTTGGTGAGGGATTGAAGGCTAAGGTTGTAAACCTCTTTTTTAACTGAGGATAATGACATTAAGTTAAGAATAAGTCCCGACTAACTTCGTGCCAGCAGTCGCGGTAATACGAAGGGGGCTAGCCTTATTCGTCATAACTGGGCGTAAAGGGTCCGTAGGTGGCTCTTTGTAATGTTATAGGTCAAATCCTTTAGCTAAACTAAAGAAGGGTCTTTAATACAGAAGAGCTTGAGTCTGATAAAGGATAATGGAATTTTTCAACGAGGGGTAAAATCCATAGAAGTGAAAAGGAACATCAAATGCGAAAGCGATTATTTAGTTCAGCACTGACGCTGAGGGACGAAGGCATAGGTAGCGAACAGGATTTGAGACCCTGGTAGTCTATGCTGTCAACGATGAATGCTAGTTTTTAGATAACTAGAAGCTATAGCTAAGGCATTAAGCATTCCGCCTGAGGAGTACGAGCGCAAGCTTAAAAATCAACGGAATTGGCGGGGGTTCAAACAAGTGGTGGAGCATGTGGTTTAATGCGATAATACGCGCGCAACCTTACCAGTTCTAGTAAGTCTGTCATTCTTGCGGAGACGTTTTGAATTTTGGGACTTTCAGGTGTTGCATGGCTGTCGTCAGCTCGTGTCGTGAGATGTACGGTTAATTCCTGTAACTGAGCGCAACCCTTATCTTTTTTGTTTTTACTTCAAGAGAAGATCAAAATTTACAAGAGACGGCCAGCCATAAGCGGGAGGAAGGTAGGGATGAGGTCAAGTCCTCATGGCCCTAATGAACTGGGCTACACACGTGCTACAATGGGAAGAACAATAAGTTGCAAAGACGTAATTCAAAGCCAATCTTTAAATCTTTTCTTAGTTCGGATTGAGGGCTGCAACTCGCCCTTATGAAGTTGGAATCACTAGTAATCGCGGATCAGGATGCCGCGGTGAATATGTCACTGGGCCTTGCACACACCGCCCGTCACGTCCTGGGAGTTGACTTGGCTGGAAGATTTTGGAATAAACCTTTTAAGCTTTACTACAAATAATACAAAATAAAAAATATTATAGGAGGCAAATAAGGAAGTTTCTTTTAAAGGACAGGTAAACAACTGGGATGAAGTCGTAACAAGGTAGTCGTAGGGGAACCTGCGGCTGGAATACACATATATTAAGAGACTCGTTTCTATGCCTAGATTTATACCCGAACCCTTATCGAATTCGAGTGTCCTCGTCTAGGTAGCCACACATACTAGTTTTTCTGGGAACCATGGCTTCTTAAAGTTTTATTTATGTGTAAATAAAAAGTTTGCGTTATAGAGCAGCTAGGTTAGCTCACTAGGCTCATGCCCTGGAGGTCGTAGGTTCAAATCCTGCTGACGCTAAGTTTATCGTTGGCTATTTTATGGTTAAAAAAAAAAAAGAATTTGAAAAAAAGCTAAAGCATTTTACAATAAATTTTGGGCCTCAGCACCCAGCAGCACACGGGGTTCTTCGTTTAATTTTAGAGTTAAATGGCGAGGTGGTACAGCGGGCGGATCCTCATATTGGATTACTTCATAGGGGTACCGAAAAATTAATTGAGTCTAAAACCTTTGTACAAGCCTTACCCTATTTTGATCGTTTGGACTATGTGTCAATGATGTGTCAAGAACACACATATGTTTTAGCTGTTGAAAATTTATTACAAATAAGTATACCAAAACGTGCTCAGTATATTAGAGTTCTTTTTGCTGAAGTCACCAGGATATTAAATCATTTGTTAGCGGTTGGTTGTCACGCTATGGATGTTGGTGCTATGACTCCCTTTTTGTGGTCATTTGAGGAAAGAGAAAAACTAATGGAGTTTTATGAAAGAGTTAGTGGTGCTCGTATGCACGCAAGTTATTTTAGACCTGGGGGTGTAAGCCAGGATATTGGTTTGGGATTACTTGACGATATTTATGCTTTTGTGGGCCAGTTTGGTCAAAGGCTAGATGAAATGGAAGAAATGCTTACAGATAATCGAATCTGGCAAGAAAGGTTAGTGGATATTGGAGTCGTTACGGCTGAAGAGGCGATTGATTGGGGATTTTCGGGTGTTATGCTTAGGGGTTCAGGGGTTAGATGGGATTTAAGAAAAAACGAGCCTTATGAAATTTATTCTGATTTGAGGTTTAAAGGCGTTGTTGGTAAAACTGGTGATTGTTATGACCGGTATTTAGCACGAATTGAAGAGATGCGTCAATCTTTAAGCATTATTCACCAATGCATTAATAATATGCCAACGGGGAGTGTTAAAGTGGATGATGCGAAAATATCTCCCCCATCTCGGAGTGAAGTGAAGCAAAGTATGGAATCCTTAATTCATCATTTTAAGTTATATACGGAAGGTGTCTCGGTGCCGCTTGGCGAGACTTACACGGCTACAGAAGCACCCAAAGGTGAATTTGGTGTTTATCTGGTGTCTGATGGAAGTAATCGGCCATATAGATGCAAAATTAAAGCCCCAGGATTTTCGCATTTACAGGGCCTTAATTTTATGGCTAAATCTCACATGTTGGCCGATGTAGTAACCATTATAGGCACACAAGATATTGTTTTTGGAGAAGTTGATCGTTAATTACCTTATTTCGCTAAAGATATTTAAGTGTTCGAGAGATAACGTAGTGGTAGCGTGTTCGCTTTGGGAGTGAAAAGTCGTAGGTTCGAATCCTACTCTCTTGATTTTATTATTGAAATACCCTGTCAGGTTTATCT